GGAGGAGAAATTACCAAACGTCTAGCATTCCCTCACGCTTGGCGCCAATGAGGTTTTTATTTGAGAGAAAAAAATAAGACTATGCCTTCGCCATATGAATATTAATATTAAGTAATAATAGCATGGCACTTTGAATTCGATATTAAAAGAAAAAAATTTTATTATTTTTTTCAAAACATTTGATTATGTATCGAGAGAGTAGTATGAGATAAAAGGTATTTCCTATTTTTTATTTTTATATCGGGGATTCCAGTTCAGCGTCACAAACTTTTTTATTTTCACACCAGGGGGCTTAGTAGTGTTCTGAAAGAGTTCGAAAATAAAAAACAAGATTATTTTTTCCTTAATTTACAAAAAGCAACTTTGGGATTGCTGAAACACAGACAAACCAAATAATAATAAATATATAAAGCAACGGAACCATCATAGTATTTTTGAACTCTTACGAAAGGAAGGGTGGTAATTTGATCATTTACCGATCTGGGTCTGATAGATCCTATTTTTTTCTTTGAGGGAAGGTAAAGGTCAATTTTATTATAGAGCCGTATGCAATGCATAAAAGATGCCCGTACGGTTGTGGTTGTTCAATTCTATCTTTTTTTTATTCTTTATCTTTCTTTTTCTATTTATCATCCAAAATAGAGAACCCCTTTTTTGTTATACCATCAGGGTAATGATTCATCAACCTGCTAGTTCTTTTTATGAGGCACAAACGGGAGAATTTATCCTGGAAGCGGAAGAGCTACTAAAACTGCGTGAAACCCTCACAAGGGTTTATGTACAAAGAACGGACAAACCCTTATGGGTTGTCTCGGAAGACATGGAAAGAGATGTTTTTATGTCAGCAACAGAAGCCCAAGCTTATGGAATTATTGATCTTGTAGCGGTGGTTGAGTGAAAAAGCCCGGATTTTTTTCGCGCAAATTCTCGATTTCCTATTTTAGATTTTTGCTGAATTTACTATAAAATTAAATCGAAGTTATTCAAAATCATCAGGTTAGGATCGATCTAAACCAGCCCATTATTTATATGATATGATTCAACATGCCAACTATTAAACAACTTATTAGAAATACAAGACAGCCAATCAGAAATGTCACAAAATCCCCCGCGCTTCGGGGATGCCCTCAGCGTCGAGGAACATGTACTAGGGTGTATGTGCGACTCGTTCAGATTATGAGCTGGGATAAAAGAAAGAAAACCCTTTCTAGTATCAATGATCAGTACCGGGGAATAGGATAGAATATAAAAAGAAGTTTGTTCAATTCAGTAAAAAAAAAAAAAAAATCTATCCATTATATTGTGTATGAAATTTATGGTTTCCATTGGTGCAAATCCAATCACCTCAATTTAAGATGAGAAGCAATTCTCCATTGGTAGCAAATGGTTATCCATTAAGCGGAGAAAATCCTACTTAATTAAAAATAAAAACAGAAAACTTAGGCCCCTCTTGCAAGAACGGACTAACAGGGTTAGCTACCCAGCTAACTTTCATAATTAAATACCGTTACTGTGTAAGTAGATCTAATCGTGAAAGATCTATTACTGGATAATTCATGGGTAGAGCCAAAAATGTGAACTATACAAGTTACCAATAACATTGATTAATTGAAGTAAAGGCTCCGGTGTATAGAGAAAACCTCACCGTTTAAGAAGTAACCATATAAACGAAGGAAGCCACTATTTCTTTATCCCATTTATATTCTATTTTATTTTATTCTATTTTGATACCTAGTAAATTTATTATTTCGAAGTTAAATGTCTAGAAAAAAGAAAAATAGTGGTCGGGAAGGTTATAGTAGCCAAAGTCATTGGAATTTTTAGTTTATACATTGGAAAAAAGCTTTGTTATTAATAGACTAGGAAAGGGAAAAAGAATAACTGAAAGAAAGGAAATCTATTAGTTATTCGTCAAAGTTTCATTTATTCAATGACTAGAATTAGACGGGGAAATATAGCTCGGAGACGTAGAACAAAAATTCGTTTATTTGCATCAAGCTTTCGAGGGGCTCATTCAAGACTTACTCGAACAATTACTCAACAGAAAATAAGAGCTTTGGTTTCGTCTCATCGGGATAGGGATAAGCAAAAGAGAAATTTTCGCCGTTTGTGGATAACTCGAATAAACGCAGTAATTCGTGAAACTGGGGTATCCTATAGTTATAGTAGATTAATACACGACCTATATAAGAAACAGGTGCTTCTTAATCGTAAAATACTTGCACAAATAGCTATATCAAATAAAAATTGTCTTTATATGATTTCCAATGAGATCATAAAAGAAGTAGATTGGAAAGAATCCACCGGAATAATTTAAATGGAGTTCCCCGGAGAATGAACTCCGGGAGGGTAAAGTAAAAATGAATATGATAAAAAATTAGTAAAAATGAATGAACACACTCAAAAAAAAATATTTATTCCTACCCGATTCTTTTTTTTATTACGACACGATAATTAAATCTTTATTTTTCATATTTTTCGAACAAAACATCAATCTGCGTTTGAGTTCAGATTTTACTTTTTATTCAAGTTAAGAAAGAGTAAGCCTATTGATTTCTGGCTCGAAGACCCGCAGTTCTGGTGGTCGACTCGGTTCTTTCAAACTGTTTCTCATTATTAAGAAAAGGTAACAAAGATAAAATACGAGCTTGTTTTATAGCAATAGTAATTAATCGTTGTTGTTTCAAGGTCAATCTATTCACCCGTCTAGATAATATTTTTCCTTGTTCGCTAATAAATCGACTAATTAAACTCATGTTTCTATAATCAATTCGATCCCCCGATTGAATTGGGGGCAAACGCCTACGAAAAGATCGCTTGGATTTAAGAAAAGGTCGCTTGGATTTATCCATGGTTTGTTTAGTTTATTCCTGATCCCGAAAATCCTATTTCGGTCGAATCTAAAATGAATTAGAATAAATAGGATTTGGTTTGTTTATATTTAATTATGTTATATATATAATATTTAATTATGTTCTATATACAATGTCATTTTTACCCTTCCTTGGAAGGGTTACATGTGCTCGATTCGATCTATTTCTTTATCTCCCCATGAATCGTATGTTTGTAACAAAATGGACAGAATTTTCTCAATTCTAATCGATTAGGCGTGTTGTGACGATTCTTTTCAGTAATATATCTGGAAATACCCGTTGATACCTTATTAACACCGTTTCGAACACAACCAGTACATTCCAAAATAACCGTTATTCGTACATCTTTCCCCTTGGCCATGAACCCCCTTTGGATTTTTAATTTACTCAACTCTTCTCTTTTCGATCCGAAACGAAGAAGAAGAAAGGAAGGAAAAATAGAAGTTATTAACTTGAAATCCAATTATGAAAAATTTCTCTGCAATTTTTCAATATACTAAAAAAATTTCTAAACTTTATTTCAAATCACAGTATTTCATTTTCATTGTATAATAGCCTTGTCCTAGATCCAGGCCCCACCCTGTTTATTCTACCTCCATTCCTAGTTAATTTTTGAATTGAATAATTTATTTAATTAAAACTTGAACCCAAGTCTCAAAGCTGTTGAATACACCTTTTCTTTTTTCTCTTTCTTCCCTCTTATAATAATAGAATAAGAGGGAAGAAAGAGAAAAAAGGGGGCGAAGTATTAGTCACAAATATTTAATTGTATCTCGAATCTTCATTATTTGGTACTGTATCAATAACTAGAATCAAAAAAAGGGGAATGTCAACGCATCTGGGAAAAAACGATTAATCTCTATCAATAGACCTGCTAAAGACCCGAACCATAGAGTACTTAATACCGGTGCCACGGAAAGATATGTTTTTAGATCTCGCATTGAAAAATCTCCTTCCTTTTTTTTATTGTAATCTAAAATGGTAATACATATATGATCAGATGCATATGCAGTTAATAACCTTGTACACGGAATCCCTAATTCAAATTGAAATGTACAACTATCCGGTAAATAAAAATTTTTCTTAAAACATAAAAAAACGTCCCTTTCTTCCCGAACATCCCCGATACTCATTTCTTTTTACGACGGGTTCTGTTCCATATTTCATACGTATATAAAACTTTTCTTTTACTATTATATGTTAAATGGGACCAAAAAGACGAAATTCCCATAGAAATTGTATATATCAATGGAGGAAATACCGATGTGGAAAACAAGACAGGAATTCTATACAATGACACTGTAGACCAATTGGAGGGATGTAGCGCAGCTTGGTAGCGCGTTTGTTTTGGGTACAAAATGTCACAGGTTCAAATCCTGTCATCCCTACCTATTACTTCTTCGTTGAGCAGTAACGGGGGATTAATTAAGATCGATTCCAATTGAACATATATATATAATATATTATAATTATATATAATCGTTCATTAAATTGGGGTTAAAAAGGTGTCTTTACAGTCTTCTCTTTTCTGATAAGAAAGCGCTCTTAGTTCAGTTCGGTAGAACGCGGGTCTCCAAAACCCGATGTCGTAGGTTCAAATCCTACAGAGCGTGATTTCGTCCTTATTTTTCTTAGATCAAATTAGACTGAAAGAGCTTCACTAACTTGAACCGCAATCTGAATTTGACCTCCTTTATATTAAATAAAGTAGGAGGTCAATAAAAAAAAGCGATAGTAATTAATCAAAGGTCCGATTGATCACCACGCCTATATTGTAAATATGCAGTTACGAATAATCCAGCCAAAGTAACAGGAATTAGACCTAACACGATTCCAAATAGAAAAACTTCAATCATTGCAATTTAGTTGAAAGGAGAAAAAGGAGGTAATATCTATACCTAAATATTAATCTGAATTACCATGAATCTCAATGACCAAGAATTGGCAATTTATACGGAATCCTATCGAAAGATTTCTTTTTATGAATTGTGCATTTCAAAAACTAATTATCGAAAGATTTCTTTTTATGAATTGTGCATTTCAAAAACTAATTTCAGATAAGTCGTATCTTGCTCAGACCAATAAATAGAGCTGAGGTTACCGTTAAAGCCGCTAGTAGAAAACCAA